AATACGTTCACGGATAATATTACTAATTTCGTCGGCTCGAAGGGTTACCATTAGTGTTTTTTTTTTTTTATTCTTTTTCGGAAGCAAAGGGAAAAAATAATGCCTAAACTCTAAACTAAAGTAAAAGTAAAAGGGCTAATCTGTTATTTTTTCCATGGCCCCTAGAATGCCAATATTAGCACGGATCGTACGGAAATGTAACTCACTATTCAAACAACTATTCAGAGTTCCTAGAGCTCCTTCTAAGGCTTGTTGAAAAACTCGTTGTCGGACCTGATTAATCGCTCTTTGTTGTTCAAAATGAAGGGTTTCATTTTTGTAATTTTCTAATCGTTCCAAAGTGTCACAAGTAGCATTAATCAAATTTTCTTTTTCTCGTTCTATCTCAGAGTATCCATTCATTCGATACTCATCTGCTTCTATTTCTACTTTCCGTAAGCGAGTCCTGGCTCTTTCGAGCTGCTCAATGGCCCCTCTACGTAATTCTTCCGAATTTCGAATAGTACTCAAGATCCTCTGTTTTCGATTATCTAATAAATCATTTAATGAAAGTAGATTATCTTACCATTAATTTCGCAACTTCAATAATCTCTTCCCGAACCAAACATGAATCTTTCGATTCATTTGGCTCTCACGCTCAATTATTTATTTTATATTATGGGCATTCCCATATCTTTTTTTTTTTAATGTAATGAGCCTACCCTCTCTTTTCTGTTTATATTCAAAAACATCGAAACTGATATAAGACCAGAATATTAGGAGGACTCTTCCGACCAGACAAAAATCTATAATTGTCAGCAAAGTTCTTTCTTTATTTGTATTTGTTCTTTATTTGTATTTGATTTGTTCTTTATTTAATTTAAAATTAAAATTTACAATTTATTTCTATATTTTTTTTTTATTTCCTTTTTTCTTCAAATCCAAAAATTCCTATTTTTTTTTTTACGTAGGTCGTCGATTCGGCATTGGAAAAAAGAGCAAGATGCCCATTTTTTTAATAAATGGTTCAAATCATTTTATCGATATGAGTGTTCTATATCAGATAAATTACCAACTATTCATTTTTAAACCATTTCGGTACGTTAGTACCGGTAGAAAGAGTACCATGTTTTGCCTGGACTTCAAACAGTTTAGCTTTAACCATGTTAATGGTCTCACATTATTGGTTGATAGAGAATCAAATTTACCAATAAGTCACGAAATGCTATGGTTCTTACATATGATTTCTTAATTTATTCAGAAATAATTCGTTGAGATCGTGCACTTTTTTTCCTATTTATCCTATAAAATGAATAAAATACCATAAATAAAGTGCAGTCGGATGGATCCAACCTATTCTTGAAATACACAACTCGCACACACCCCCTTTCCAAAAAAAATCAATACACCAAGCACTACACTTAGATTTATTGGATTTGTTGCTAAAATATCGGTATTAAACCCGAAACTCCCGGCAGATGGCCAGTAACCCAAGGAAAGGAAAGAATCGTTTCCATTTTTCATACGCTCTCCTCTTATAGATAGAACTAACAAAGAACAGAGTTCTTTTTGTATCACTTCGTTGTCCCTTTTTTGATCGATTTCTTTTTATTATATAAATTTTATTTCCATTTTTTTTTTTTTTAATGGGAGTAGATTAAATCTAGTAATTAAATTTGATAATTTTTAAATTTCTTACTTGAAGTTTCCAATCCAATAAAATACTTATTGGGTTAAGTCTTGGGTCTCATGTCAATTGTGAAATATCTCGTTTGTTGAAACGATTCCTAAAAAAAGTAAAAAAAAGGTTTCCATTGTACTAAGCTAAGGGCGCGAAGGAAGAAAACGAGCGGATCAGTAATTACTCATCCTCAAAACAATCCTTCCTTTCCTGGGGTATTGTCTCAACAAATAAATAATTGTAGGAGTAAAGCGTTGATATAATTAGAAGAAGCAAACAGCAATTCTGAGTTAATAAAATAAGAAAAAGTATAGCGAGTTAAAAAAATAAGAAAAAAAGTATAGTATAGTATGTAAGGTACTTTTTTACATTTCTAGGATTAAACAAAAGGATTCGCAAACAAAAGCGCTAACGCCACGACCAGTCCATAAATTGTTAAAGCTTCCATAAAAGCTAGACTAAGCAATAAAGTACCTCGTATTTTACCCTCTGCTTCTGGTTGTCTCGCAATACCTTCTACAGCTTGGCCTGCAGCAGTACCTTGACCAACTCCAGGTCCAATAGAAGCAAGCCCTACGGCCAATCCAGCAGCAATAACGGAAGCGGCAGAAATCAGTGGATTCATGGTAAGTTCCTCGCACCAAAAAAAAAAAGAAATGGTTAATGATACAATCAACCAATGAATTTTTACTTAATTTTTTTTATCATTTTTTTTTTTTTTTTTTTTCATTAAGATTTTATCATTAAGATCTATCTGATTAAGATCTATCGGGTCGAAATAACTAAAAACTCCGAATTGAAATGATAATATTACTGAATCGTCAGAACTATTTCGATATCTCATTTTGAGTTTCTACCCATAATGGAGTTTTTGTAAATACATATGTATACGGTTCTAGTTATTGCATTTCTTTGTTTCGAACCATTCTTTCATTCAATTCTTCTTTCCTTTCTTTTTTCTTCTAGATACTATCCTTGAGTTCATCTCTTTTTTGCATTTCATTCAATCCACAATCACAGACGAAACAGAAAGACTTATATTGGAACTATATAAATGCAGTGAACCGCAATCAAATCAATAAAATCAATAATATATATATTAGGAATAGTCCTATATAACTAGTAAATATCTAATATCACATATACATTTGTTTCTTCCATAACGTAAACCACCCGCATTTTATATTGAATCGGATTCTAGAATCATTCCTCGAAACAGACACAGGGGCTGGACTTATAAAGATTACATACATCTAGTGTGACCCCCCCAACCCATCTTTTTTTTTACAATTCCGCAATATCGTCTATCTTTTTTCCTACGCCTCTAGGTCGTATATTCATACGTATTTGTATTTGTATCTATTATGTTCCCCAACCAAGTGGATTATCTTGAATCATGCATGAATTGGGATAAGCTTAAAAAAGACTATTTCGAATACTAGTCAATGATGACCCTCCATGGATTCACCTATATAAGCCGCGGCTAACGTTGCAAAAATAAGAGCTTGAATACCACTTGTAAATAATCCAAGAAGCATAACAGGTATAGGAACTACTGAAGGGACTAAAGAAACAAGAACAACAACTACTAATTCATCAGCCAATATATTCCCGAAAAGTCGAAAACTAAGAGATAAAGGTTTTGTGAAATCTTCTAGGATGTTAATTGGTAAAAGTATTGGGGTTGGTTGAATGTATTTCCCGAAATAACCCAATCCTTTTTTGGTAAGACCCGCATAAAAATATGCCGCTGACGTGGGTAAAGCTAAAGCAACAGTAGTATTTATATCATTCGTAGGCGCAGCTAACTCCCCATGGGGTAATTGTATGATTTTCCAAGGTAAAAGAGCACCTGACCAGTTAGAAACAAAAATAAATAAGAACATAGTTCCAATAAAGGGAACCCAAGGACCATATTCTTCTCCAATCTGAGTTTTGCTCAAATCTCGAATAAATTCAAGGACATATTCGAAGAAATTCTGACCGTCGGTCGGAATGGTTTGTGGATTCCGGACAGCTATGATGACTGAACCTAATAAGATAGCAATTACGACCCAAGAAGTGATAAGTACTTGGGCATGGATTTGTAAACCTCCTATTTGCCAATAGAAATGTTGGCCTACTTCTACACCCGATATATCGTATAACCCTTTGAGTGTTTTAATGGAACATGGTATAACATTCATATTGTCCTCTGACAGAAATTGAACTTCAAAAAAGGAATTATTTTGATTCAACCATCTATTTCTCAACTCACTAACTTGAATCATTAATCGTATATTTTATTTACGATACCAAGAAATTACATAACATCATAACATAATATCAATATCCCCAGTACTTTTTTTATCTCTTTTAAAAAATTCAAAAATAGTAACCGATCCAATAAATCTATGGAGTTGCCAAATAATTAACTAATCTTATTATTCTTAATGATAATCAACGATTTCTTATATAGCTAGAACGACCCTCACAAATTGCGGATACTAATTTGTTAAGAATCAATCGGATTGAAGCTATAGCGTCATCATTTGCTGGAATCGAAATATCTGCGAGATCTGGGTCACAATTTGTATCGATTAAACAAATTGTCGGAATCCCCAAAATGACACATTCTCGAAGAGCCGTATATTCTTCTTGCTGATCAACGATGATCACAATATCAGGCAACCCCGTCATATATTTGATCCCACCGAGATATGTTTGCAAGGTAGATAATTTTCTCTTCAACATTGCTGCATCTCTTTTGGAGAGACAGTTGAGTTTCCCCATCTTTTGTTCTGCTCTTAAGTCCCTGAACTTGTGAAGTCTCGTTTCCGTAGTGGACCAATTCGTTAACATACCACCAAGCCATTTTTTATTAACATAATGACACCGAGCCCTTATTGCAGCTGATGCTACTGAATCCACTGCTTTATTTTTTGTACCAACGATTAAGAAGTTTTTTCCCCTACTTGCTGCATCAAAAACTAAATCACAGGTTTCTGATAAAAAACGAGCAGTTCTAGTGAGATTTGTAATATGAATACCTTTACGCTTTGCAGAGATGTAAGGGGCCATTCTAGGATTCCATTTCTTAGTACCATGACCAAAATGAACTCCTGCTTCCATCATCTCTTCCAAATTGATGTTCCAATATCTTCTTGTCATTTTTCCCCAGACTTCCTTTTTTTTTTAACAAAGAGACGAGGTAACCTGAAATAAATAATTGTTCCGATGGAACCTTATACGGGGGATTGACCGTTGATACACGACCCAAACCATTAATTTCTTTTAATTACTTATTTTTTATTTTTTACCAAATCAATAATCGGACCAGATAATTGAAAGATAGTTAAAGTGAAAGAAAAGAATCTGCTCTTAGGAATCATTAAATCGCGTAAATGATTGTTCTGATGTCTCATGGAAATTTGTCTCATGGAAATTGTTTTGGACGTAAGTCCAAAATAATTCTCTATGGTGTAACAAAATATCTCTTATTTCCAAATGAATGTTCTTGTCTTGCCTTGAAGGGTGTACTAATTTTTGGAATCCGGTACCAACAGGTATAATCCCCCCCAGAACAACGTTCTCTTTCAGGCCTTTCAACCAATCAATACGACCTCGTAGAGCAGCTTTTGCTAAAACTCGAGCGGTTTCTTGAAAACTTGCTTCGGATATGAAACTTTGAGTATTTAGAGATGCCCTCGTTATTCCCAATAAGATTGCCCGATAACAGATCGCTTCGTCCAAAGCACGCCCAGCTCGTTCCGCTCGCAAAAAGCCGATAAATTCTCCAGGTAAAAAAACATTAGACATTCCATCTTCTGAAACCAACACTTTTGATGTTACTTGACGTACAATAATTTCTATATGTCTATTATGGATCTGTACCCCCTGGGATCGATAAACCTTTTGGATCTTATTAACCAAAGAGATACGACTTTGGGCTATGGTTAGCTCAGCTCCAATCAAGAATCCCCAGGGTATTCCAAGAATTCTTTGTATACGGTCGTTCCAACCTTCAACTCTCCTTTCTAGGTTCATCGATATTGAATCAATCGAACGCACTTCTAAGATTTGTTCCACTTTTGGAAGACCTTGCGTTATGTCACCAGATCTCGATTTTTCATATATAAATGTGACTAATGTATCTCCTTCGTAAAGGATTTCTCCATAATGGCTATGAACAGTTGCTCCTGGAGTGGCCAAATAGGGTTTAGCTGATCTTATAACTAAGGAGTCAACATGAACAATTAAAATTTGACCAGATTTTTTTACGTGTGATTCGTATTTGAATAGACATACATTTTCACAAATAAATTGTCCAAGGCTAATTATTGTAGATGTCTCTTCACAATAATCGTGATGGAGAAAGCACCAATTCAAATGGAATGGATTCAAAATTATGTTACCGCATGGATCGGGATTATAAATCCTCCTATTTTCATCTATTAAACAGTATTTAAGTACTTGGAAAGTCTGTTTAAAATTGTCAAGTAACAAATATTTCTTTAACAAGATATGATTATGAGTTATTAAATAGTAAGATGAAAAAAAATTCGCTATTTTAGGGACAATAGTCCCTAAGGGACCCAGCAAATCCCTAATTTTGATTATGGGATCTGATTCTTTTGTCACATTGTTATATTTCGAACCATTGAATGGACCAATTCGAGAACAATTGGATGATGACAAAATTATCAAAGATTGGCATTCATTATTTCGATTCAACAACGTACCAATACCAATAGTTCCTTGATGTTGGGTAAGTGATTGAATCTTCGCCTTGGAATAAAAAGGATTGATATTGGTGCGATCTAATCCATTATCGGAAATCAATACGGAACTTGCCCCATCATACCTTTTTCCGGTATACGAAATAGTGGACTTGACTAACTCAATTCTTATGAAATCGCGAATCAGATCATTTGTCCTTACCTCAACAAAGGAAGCATGAACCTCTTCTATAGAACCATTTTTTTCTTGGTCCCAATTCAATACTAAGCAAGTCCGAACTAATTGAATACTTGTGTGATAAATTCCTCGAATTGACTTGCCATTTCCATAAAGGATATAATTGACAACTCTAAGTTGGACATTATCCTTTTCCTGCAAGAGATCCCGAGGGAAAAGTGTTGCTAAATTTATCCCATCAGCTATTTCATATGTGACTACGGACCGAACCGAAACAAAATACTTTTTCTTGGTGGGTGTGATCCGTTGGACATAGATCCAATTTTTCAATTTTTTTGATTTCTTAGAATTTTTTTTTTCCGTCTCTGGTGGTATCAAAATGCCGCTGTGCCTGGATATCTTATCTGTTTCTCCAGGAAAATGAATATCTCCAGAAAAGATTTTCAGTTCAATACTTTTTTTTTTTCTCTCCATTCGGACTAATCCGCCTACCCGGCTTCTTGTATTTAAAGCGAGTTGTGTATCTACTCCAATGATACTATTGTTCCGGACCATTATGAACGAAGATCCGGGTAAGATATGCACTTCTTCGAGAATGAAAAAAAACCGATCTACTTTCTGGTATTTCGGACTAAATTCTTTTGCTCCTCGATACTCAATCAAATCCTCTTTTTTTATTATTGAATCCACCTCTATGGTCCCATATTTAGTAATTCCTGAACTATTTCTTCTGTATCGTGGATCATCAAAATAAGCAAGAATACTATTTCTACGTAAAATACCATTTATGGGTATTTCAATCGAAATACCAAAACAGGGCATTAGTTCTTTATCTCGTTCTTGATCATATTGTAATGGGATAATGAATCTATTTCTTCGTTTTTTCGCCAAGAAATCAGAATTTTCTTGGAGAATAGAAGGATATATGAAATTCCAATGACCATTGGATATGATTCGATCAGGTCTTGAATAGTCAAGAATTTCCCTATCTTTTTTACCAGAAGTATCCAACAATTTATGTCTTACTCGATGATTAGTCATTGAGAGGTCAAAGATATATCTTTCTTCGAAAGAAAAAGAATGAACATTCATTTGATCTTGATCTTTGTGGAGCGAAAAAGACACTATACTGGATCTGCACGGACCTCCTGCTAATATCCATAAATGACTTGTTTTTGGTAATAGATGAACATTACCATGTGTATATTCAGATGCATGGTGGACATCGGTACTCCAGTGCATTTCTCCCTCTGATTCAGAATAAATATGTTTTCGTACCTTCTCTTTAAAACGAAAAGTAGACGTTCCGGCACGAATCTCAGCAATCACTTGTTCTGATTCTACATATTGATCATTTTGAACTAAAATCAAACTTTTTGGTGGAATATTCACATTATGGATAATATCCCGAGTCTCAATAGTTACATACAAGTCTATAGAACATAGAAAAGCAGGATGCCCATGACGGGTACGTGTGGGATAAACCAAATCCTCATTGAATTTTATTTTTCCATTAGAAGGAGTTCGTACATGTTCGGCAGTATCACCTGTGAATACTCCACCGGTATGAAAAGTTCTTAATGTTAGTTGAGTCCCTGGTTCCCCAATTGATTGACCCGCAATAATACCTACGGCTTCTCCCAATTCGACCAGGTCGCCGTGAGTGGGACTCCGACCATAACATAATTGACAGATCCAAGATGCACTCTTGCAAGTAAAGGGGGTTCGAATATATATTGGTTGTGCCCGAAAGGTTATGAATCGATTGACAAGTCCAATCCCAATATCTTGATTTCGAGCGGCAATGCATCGTAGACCCATATATATATTGTCTGCTAATACACGACCAATTAGTGTTTGGACAAAAATTTTTTCCGTCATCCCATTTCGAGGACTCACGGAAATACCTCGGATAGTACCACAATCCGTTCTACGTACAATAATGTGTTGAACTACTTCAACAAGTCTACGCGTGAGGTATCCAGCATCTGATGTTCGTACAGCAGTATCTACAACTCCTTTGCGGGCTCCGTAGCAGGAAATTATATATTCTGTCAAAGAAAGCCCTTCGCGTAAATTGCTTTGAATGGGTAAATCAATCATTTGTCCTTGGGGATCCGACATTAATCCTCTCATACCTACTAATTGGTGTATCTGAGATGCATTTCCTCTAGCTCCCGAAAAGGACATCAGATGGACTGGATTAGAAGGATCAGTCATCCGAAAATTAGGATTCATTTCTTGTCTCAAATATTCACTTGTAGCATACCATATCTCAATGGATTGACGTAATTTTTCTACCGCATGTACATTTCCATAATGATGGTGTTTTTCAAAAATAAAACTTTGTTGTTCAGTGTCTTGGACTAACCATCCCTTAGAAGGTATTGTTAAAAGATCATCAATTCCTAATGAAATAGATGTAGCAGTGGCTTGCTGGAAACCCAAAGTCTTTACTTGATCCAGGATGTGTGATGTATATGCCATTCCGAAATGATCTATTAATCTGCTAATAAGTCGTTTCATAGCAGTTCCATTTATCACTTTATTGTGAAAGACCAGATCAGCCCGTTCTGCCATAAGTACCTCTATATTCTGCTGAGTAGGATTCGACAATGGGCCTGAGTCAGTGATTCGAAAACTTCCTTTCCTCAATCTTGATTCACGCAAAAATTCAGAAATTATGATACCAGTGAAACTGGAGAGACCCGAATCCCTACGGGCACGGGCATCACCTAATCTAATTTATTAGTTTAGATAGCGTATGAATAGGCCCGACAAAACCCCTGTATGGCTTCTTCTATTTCTCGATAAAAAGAAATATGACCAAGAGTGGTTCGAATGTATATACAATGGATTTCTTTTTTTACACTTCCTACTATTAGATAGTGCTCGTAAATCTCATGATAAGTACCCAAAGATTCATATTGAACTTCGATGGGAACTTCTCTTGAACCAATGACACGTTGATCTAGTCTCCATCGGAGCCACAAAGGACTATCTAAACTGATTCGTTTCTGCCGATAAGCTCCAAGTACATCATAGGAACCACAAAAATACAGTTCTTTCTTTTTCGTATACTTATAGTCATTATTGTCAACTGTATTATTTTGATAGTTTCCGCGATTATATGGATTATGCCTATTTGCACAAATACCTCTACGATTCCTGATCGTTAATACATAGAGTCCGATAAGCATATCTTGAGTTGGTACGGAAATGGGATCCCCAATAGCTGGAGACAAGAGATTTATATGAGAAAACATAAGTAAACGAGCCTCCGCTTGAGCTTCCAAAGATAAAGGTACATGAGCAGCCATTTGATCTCCATCAAAGTCTGCATTGAAACCCTTACAAACTAATGGGTGTAAACAAATAGCGCGCCCCTCCACCAAAATAGGTTGGAAGGCCTGTATGCCTAATCTATGCAAGGTGGGTGCTCTA